TAATCTAATATGAATGATTCACTATTCACTCGATTTTCGGTTTTTTGATCATAATCATTATGTAGGAGAGATGGCCGAGTGGTTGAAGGCGTAGCATTGGAACTGCTATGTAGGCTTTTGCTTACCGAGGGTTCGAATCCCTCTCTCTCCTTACCTTCACCTAATTTACCGATCTTACTAATCACAATAGATCAAATAGCAATGGATACGACTATTCCAACAGTTAGACCTTTCTTTGATATGGATTCTCTATTCCTAATGGCTGTGGTACGGAAAAGACTGTTAAAGAAAAGAGTAGACAAGGAATGAAAATATCCCTCTCGGTCTATGACACCTAAACGAAAGAAAAATACGGATCAAACCCTTATTTATCTTAACCTTAGGTTAATTTAATTCGCCGAAAGGGAGCAAAATGGGGTCGAACCCTTATTCTTATTAGTTTTTTTTTATTTTTGTTAGGTTTAAGTCTGACGAGAATAATATTCTACAACTAACAATTCATTTATTTTCAAACCGACCCACTTACTATCTATTATTTGATTGACTAATCCTTTATATTGGAATGCTTGAAGAGTCAAATGGTTTGGCAATTCCTCATTAGGGGATGAATCGAGAGAATTTTGAATTAGAGTTTTAGATTTTTGTTCATCCCTCGCCGCAATAGTATCTCGGGGTTTGCAGCGATAACTTGGTATATCTACTATACGACCATTGACTAAAATATGTCTATGGTTAACTAATTGGCGAGCTCCCGGAATAGTCGGAGCCATACCCAACCGAAAAAGGATGTTATCCAGGCGCATTTCAAGCAATTGTAGTAAAACCTGACCTGTTGACCCCTTTGCCTTTCCGGCGATACGAACGTATTTAAGTAATTGTCGTTCTGTAAGACCATAATGAAAACGCAATTTTTGTTTTTCTTCTAGGCGAATACGATATTGGGATTTTTTCCCGGAACGCGATTGGTTTCTAAGATCACTTCCAGCTCTGGGCCTTTTATTAGTTAGCCCTGGTAAAGCCCCCAGGCGACGTATTTTTTTGAAACGAGGACCTCGGTAACGCGACATAAAGACTCCTTCTTCTTATTTATATTTAATTATTATTATTAATTCTTATTGATGAAATTTCATTCTACAGAATAAATCTAAACTAAAAATGAACTAAATTCTAAATAAAGACAAATTTACTGAAGTATTATTCTATTAAAGATGAGTTGGATAAATATCCAGATCTTTATATTCTATATATAGAAAAAGAAAAGGATTCTTTTTATTAGATAATTGGAAATTCCTATAACATAAAAAATAATTGGCTTTTGCGAAAAGAGGAAGACACTTTTTTTTTCAATATTCTGTGATTTCAAAGATGCATTATCAATCATGTAAAACATCGAATAAAATAAATAGAGAAAAGCCGACTATCGGAATCGAACCGATGACCATCGCATTACAAATGCGATGCTCTAACCTCTGAGCTAAGCAGGCTCACATAGCATAAATTCGACATACATAAGAATTCACTCTCAGAATTTTGCTATTAACTATTTAAATTCTTGGCTATTCATATTCGCTATTATGATTATGAATATATTAATTAATAATTTAAAGATTAAAGACTAGAATATAGAATTTCAAATAACTGTTAAATATTATATATATAATAGAACATAACAATTAATGTAGCGATATATAATAAAAAAATTTTTATCACAATTAAATTTATAAAAAAAAAAAAAGAATCGACCGTTCAAGTATTCGAAATTTTTTGGGGAAAGGAGTGGAAGAGAGACAGATGTTTAGGGTATGTATCCACCTATATTGAATTGCGGATACAGAAATGATAAAATAGTTTTTGATTGGACCGAATAGGAGCCTCCTATAGATATAGAATATGAAAGAAGATAGACAAGAAATCAAAGACAAAGAGGAGAAAACACTTTTTCGAGACAGGAATCGCCATCTATCTAATGAATTCAACTGTTCCGCTATAAATGAAAGAAAAAATATAAATAAAAGAAAAAAGGGAACGAGATCACAATGAGATTTTCATCTCAAAAAGGGGGATATGGCGAAATCGGTAGACGCTACGGACTTAATTGGATTGAGCCTTGGTATGGAAACTTACTAAGTGATAACTTTCAAATTCAGAGAAACCCTGGAATTAATAAAAATGGGTAATCCTGAGCCAAATCACGTTTTCCGAAAACAAACAAAGGTTCAGAAAGCGAAAATAAAAAAGGATAGGTGCAGAGACTCGATGGAAGTTGTTCTAACGAATGGAGTTGATTGTCTTACATTGGTAGAGGAATCCTTCTAACTTCAGAAAAGATGAAGGATAAACCTGTATACATAATACAGAAGAATTGGTATGAATCGATTCCATATTGAAGAAAGAATCGAATATCCATTGATCAAACCATTCACTCCATAATCTGATAGATCTTTTAAAGAACTGATTAATCGGACGAGAATAAAGATAGAGTCCCGTTCTACATGTCAAT